TTTCCATTTTTTTTTTATAAGTTCATTGAAAAAGTTGGATTTTCTTAAGAAATTTACCTTGATTTTTTTTTCTATTAGAATAGAAATTGATACACTCGATTACATTTCAATCTGACACGAGTGACATAATTATACCCCCCTATTTCCAAGGTAAAATAGTAGTCTTCACAATATACAATACATACTATGACTAGTAATGCGATACAAGTAATTCCCGAAATCCGGTATAAAAAGAATAAGAAAAAAAAAAAAAACAAGTAAAAAGCTTTTCATACTTTTTTTTGGTCATACATAATTATAGAATGAATTTCCAACAAGAATTTGGTTCTTTTTACGAACTTGATGTTGATAAATCCACCGATCTAGAAATTCATTTCGGACAATTGAACCTTTTCAAATTGTTTCTTTTTAAGAACCAAAAAGATTTGTGCTAAAATAATAGATGCAAAAAAGAACAAAAGGCCTTGGACACGTAATGGATCTTGAAGTACTATTTCCGCCTCCCTCTGACCAAATCCACCCACATTAGGATTGCTAGTTAATGGTTGATCAAGTTTGATAGATTCGCCCTCTGAAATAAGAAGTTCTGGTCCTGGAGGGATAATATCCACCACTTGACGCCCATCCAATGCATCCACTAGGGTTATTTCATATCCTCCCTTTTCTTTTCGTATTATTTTGCTTACTATACCCGCTACTGTAGCATTATAAACATTATTATTACTCTTACTCCCGTCGGGATAAATCTGGCCCCTTCCTCTGTTCCCACCTACATATATGGGATATTTTAAGAAGTAAACATCTTTCTTAGTAGCAGGGTCCGGAGAAAGAATAGGAAAGGTGATTTCACTATATTTCTGACCAGGAACAGGACCTATTACAAGAATATTTTTTTTAGTGGGACGATAGTTCTGAAAAGACAGATTGCCTATCTTTTCTTTAATCTCGGGCGAAATACGATCTGGGGGGGCTAATTCAAACCCCTCAGGTAAAATAAGAACAGCCCCCACATTCAAAGCTCCTTTTTTACCATTCCCAAGAACTTGTTTCAATTGCTTATCATAAGGAATTCGAACAACTGCTTCAAATACACTATCCGGAAGTACAGCTTGTGGAACCTCAATATCCACAGGCTTATTAGCTAAATGGCAGTTGGCACAGACAATACGGCCGGTCGCTTCTCGTGGATTTTCATAACCCTGCTGTGCAAAAATGGGATATGCATTTGAAACAGGTGCCCCAGTTATTATATATATCATGAGCGATAGGAAAATGGATCGAGTAATCTCTGCCTTTATCCAAGAAAAGGTATTTCTAGTTTGCATGGTCCAATCATTGATCCCGAAAATTTCTACAATAAAATTAGGTAGGTTGCTAGTATAGTTCCCTATCCCTGATTCTGCTATTTACTGAAATAATTTGACTCGAATCTAGGAAGAATTCTCCTGGATGGGTAGAAGAAATAAGTCAAATTATTAATGTTTTACTTATGTACAAAGTAACAAACCTGAAAATGGGATCAGTGGATCATTTTTTAGTCATTTATTGAATGATAAATCACTACAAGTGACGGAGATACACGATTTAAATAACGGAAGATCCAATATTTTAAAATTGTATCTAGAATGACTGGAAAAGTGGAAACAAGACCCGATATAATTTGATCATTATGAGCAAATCCAAAATCTTTGTAAACAGATCCAATCATTAGTTCCCAACCATGGGGCGAATGGAAGCCTATACATAAATCAGTTAATAAAAGAATAGAAAAAGCTTTGATTGTATCACTTAAGTTATATAGGAACTCTTGAATCCAAGAGTTAAGAAGAAAAAGTTGTTCATTACCTAGAATAGAATAAGCACTTAGAATAACAAAAGAGATTATATTTGTAGAGAAGTACAAAATCATATGGATACGATCATGATTGTGTATCTTGATCAATTGGATTGTTTCTTTGTAAATTCCGATAGGAAGCTTTTGTAGATGTGTTTCTGGGTATTCTTTTATCATTTCGTCCAAGAGGAAGAGTCCCTCTAATTCTAGAACTTTTTTAAAAATATTTTTTTCTTGAATATGATTCAAGAAAATTTCAGATTGCCCAGTATTCCACCAATTAGTAACCCAAGCTTCTAGGCTTTTTTTTAATGAAAGAGAGATCCACCAGGGCAAAAATACTATAGATGCAAGATATAGAAGGGGAATGAATGCTTTCGTTTTTGCCATTTTTTCGTCTTTTATTTTTTTTTTTCATGAACTTACTTCATTCGTCAACTTGATACAATATTGAATATTCATATCAAACATAAGTTCTATTACAAGTCATATTGATTCTATTATCAATCTATTCTCTGTTTTTTATTTGTGCTTGAGTGGTTAGTCCTTAAATTTCGAAACAAGAAAAAAAAATATCTATTGTTTCAAAATATAGCAATTACTCAAATTTGAAGCAATTGCCCGGTTTCTATGAATGCACGAAAGAACCACTTCAGGATTAGGATTTACAGGTGAAAGAAGTCCCTTTTCGATCAAAATAGAAAATAAAAAAAAAAACAAAATTCGCCTACTACCCACAATCCAGTCCAAGAAAATTTAAGAGAACTTTATCAAGACTATTGTATGATGTTATGGTCAAAAATGAGTGTCAAAACAAGGCAGAAGTTTTCGTTATAAGTGGTCCAATCCTTTGGTAATTTTGTTAATTATAATTAAGGAATACCAAAAAGAATAAAAAAAGAAAGAGAAAGTTCGATTGACAAAAAAAGTCGAGATAATTTACAAGATATAATCTATCTGTATCTAACGTATTAATTCCAAATAAAAAAAAAAAAGAATTTATCGGTTTTTCCCTCGTGTTAAAAACTAAGAATACGAAAGCATTCATTCTTCGCTTCATTTTTCAAAATACTTCAATTGGTACACGCAAGAAATAGGCCAATTCTGCAGCTTTTTGTTCAATTTCTTGTGGGGTCAAATTCTTCTCATTACGAGTCAAGGGAATGGCCCCCTGGCCTCTGATTTCTATATAAAGGACACGATGTGCATAAATACCCTCTTTCACTTCGATTCTGATGGATTGAATGTCTTTCAGAAGGAATTGGAGGAAAATGCGACGATTTTTTCCAGGAAATCCCCAACGAAAAATAGACGCTAGTCCTTCTTTTCTATCGAATCGATCATAACCGCTACCTACATTCCACGAAATTGTGCACCATAGATAAGAACTAATAAAGAGACCTGCGATCCCATAGAAAGACATCACGATCCCCTGTGGAAAAAAAATGATTTGCTGAGACGGAAATAAAGATATCAAATCTCTACCAAGATAACTGGAAGTTCCAACCAATAAAAACCCTAATGAACCTAAAAAAAGGATAAAGGCCCAGCAGAAATTGCTTGTTTTTCGAGATCCCCTTAAAAATTCTATCCATATATGTTCTGATCGCCAACTCATACTAGATCTAATTGCATTTTATTGGAATTGGAAGAATAAAAAAAATAACCGAAATAAATTTGACTTTACTTTTGTTGGTTTCCAAAGTAACTCTCATCAACTAGTATTATTCTGATGTGAACCTTTAAGAGTAATTCATCGAATTGTTTAGATCTAAAATAATAAGATCAACTGACATATAATTTCCTATAGATACTTATATATAGATATATTTAGATATATTGACTTTATATCTATATCTCAGATATTCGCTCCGATTCCCATCTATTCGATTCTTTTTTTTTTCAAATATTTATAATTCATTTACTCAGATGTCATGTATAATCGTTTATGGAAAGAGTAAGCTATATGTTATACTCTATCCTACTAAATAAATATCTGTGTTATGGTAGAAGTCGCATTCTTAAAAAAATATATATATATACAAGATTTGGCACCATCGTATTTAAAAATAAAAAATCTTGTTTTTTTGAACATGAAGAGATAAAGAAGCCATTGCAATTGCCGGAAAAACTAAGCCCACTAAAGGCACAAAAATAGAGGGTAAGTTGTTGAAAGTTGTCATAGAATGGATACCTCGATTTAATAGACTTAATATTTGTACCTGTTATTTATTATTATTATTATTGTTATGTTATTTATCCTAATTATATTAATATTTTTATCTGTTATTTATTGTTAGAAAAATATCTTAGAATTATTATAATGCATATATTCATATATATATAATTATTCAAATTTCTTAGAATTAGAAGAATTCTATAATTATAATAAGTATATCTACATGAGTATAATTATTTGAATTCTCTAATAATTCGAATGAATCTAGAATTCTATATATAGATGAGTATATATATATATAGATATAGAAAAATAGATATAGAAAAGGAATGTAGAACAGAATTTTTCATCTTTCGACATGAAATATATGTATGATAATCCACTTTTTTATTTATTAATTTATTATATTAATATTTTTTCTTTTTCTTGTCTTATAATTTTCATTTAATTAACTGGAATAAAGATTTTATTATAAATAAAAAGAAAAAAGAATTCACTCTTTTATGTTGTTTCATAGAGATTTCCTAATTACTAATTAAATTACTAATTAGTAATATCTGTAAAAAAAAAAAAAAGAATAATCCACATGATTCTTTCTACAATGAAATCTTATGTTACCAAAGAAAAATCCATTCTTTGGATTTTGAATTTGATTCCTTTAAACTAAATGAATAACTACTGGTTGATCACAAATCCAATTTTTTTTTTGATTAAGGCTCTACTTGATTGAATTTTGATTCAAAGGAAAGAAAACATGGAGTTGAAATAACTCACTCAAAATACCTTTTAAAGGATTACGTGGTACGATTGGATCGAATAAGCCCTTATGGAATAAATATTCAGCCGACTGTGAACCCTCAGGTAATGTCTTATTCAATGTTTGTTCAATTACTCTTTTACCCGCAAATGCAATGTAGGCATTGGGTTCGGCAATAATGATATCCCCCAACATACCAAAACTAGCTGTCACCCCACCTGTAGTCGGAG